GCTCGCGTAGCTTATGCAAAGCATAACACTCAAGATGTTAAGACGGGCGCTAAAAAGCTTTGCATGCACAAAGGCATGGTCCTGACGTTATTATCAGCTCTTACTCAATTTATACATGCAAGTATCCGCACCCCTGTGAATATGCCCTCAATCCCCCACCCGGGGACCAGGAGCGGGCATCAGGCACAAAGTTTAGCCCAAGACGCCTAGCCAAGCCACACCCCCAAGGGAATTCAGCAGTGATAAACATTAAGCCATAAGTGAAAACTTGACTTAGTCAGAGTAAATTTAGGGCCGGTAAAACTCGTGCCAGCCACCGCGGTTAAACGAGAGGCCCCAGTTGATAACATTACGGCGTAAAGGGTGGTTAAGGAATAAAATAAAATAAAGCCGAACAGCCCCCCGGCCGTCATACGCTTCCGGGCGCTAGAAGTCCAGCTTTACGAAAGTGGCTTTAATGTGAATATACCTGACCCCACGAAAGCTGAGAAACAAACTGGGATTAGATACCCCACTATGCTCAGCCATAAACCCAGACATTTACGTACGACCACGTGTCCGCCAGGGTACTACAAGCTTATTGGCTTAAAGCCCAAAGGACCCGACGATGTCTCAGACCCTTCTAGAGGGGTCTGTTCTAAAACCGATAATTCCCGTTAGGCCTCACCACCTCTAGTTTACCCAGCCTATATACCGCCGTCGCCAGCTTACCCTGTGAAGGTAATAATAGTAAGCAAAAGGGGCACAACCCAGAACGTCAGGTCGAGGTGTAGCGCACGAAGTGGGAAGAAATGGGCTACATTTTCTAATACAGAATACTACGAATATGCAACATGAAATAGTGCTTGAAGGAGGATTTAGTAGTAAAAAGGAAAAAGAGTGTCCTTTTGAACCCGGCTCTGAGACGCGTACACACCGCCCGTCACTCTCCCCTGTCAAAATGCAACAGCTATACCTAATTCAAAAGCGCTGACAAGGGGAGGCAAGTCGTAACATGGTAAGTGTACCGGAAGGTGCACTTGGATAAAACCCAGGGCGTGGCTGAGTAAGTTAAGCATCTCACTTACACCGAGAAGACATCTATGCAAATTAGATCACCCTGAGCCAAACAGCTAGCTCAAACATTTAAATAATCCGACAATATTAATTATGAGTATCACCCTAACAAATAAAATAAATCATTCTTTTGCCTGAGTATGGGAGACAGAAAAGGTTAAACCCTGGAGCTATAGAAAAAGTACCGCAAGGGAAAGCTGAAAGAGAAATGAAATAACCCATTAAAGCAGAAAAAAACAAAGATTAAACCTTGTACCTTTTGCATCATGATTTAGCAAGAACCCTCAAGCAAAGAGCCCTTTAGTTTGAAACCCCGAAACCAAGTGAGCTACCCCGAGGCAGCCTATGAAAATTAGGGCTAACCCGTCTCTGTGGCAAAAGAGTGGGAAGAACTCCGGGTAGAAGTGACAGACCTACCGAACTTGGTGATAGCTGGTTGCTTAAGAAATGGATAGAAGTTCAGCCTCGTGCCCCCTCAGGCCAAAGCAATCTACTACTATGACTAAGAGTAATACACGAGAGTTAGTTCAAGGGGGTACAGCCCCTTTAACAAAGGACACAACCTTTTCAGGAGAATAAAGATCATAATTAACAAAACTTACTGTTTTAGTGGGCCCAAAAGCAGCCACCTGAATAGAAAGCGTTAAAGCTCAAGCAGATAATAGTTTATTATACCGACAAAAAATCTTACTTCCCTAAGACTATTAAGCTAACCCATGCCCCCATGGAAGAAATTATGCTAAAATGAGTAACAAGAAGGCCCGCCCTTCTCCCCGCACAAGTGTAGATTAGATCGGACAACCCACTGAAAATTAACGAACCCAAATCAAGAGGGTAATGTGAAAAACAAAAAAACCAAGAAAACCTCACAACCCACGTATCGTTAACCCCACACTGGAGTGCATTTTAAAGGAAAGACTAAAAGAAGAGGAAGGAACTCGGCAAACACAAGCCTCGCCTGCTTACCAAAAACATCGCCTCCTGCAACTACTACGTATAGGAGGTCCAGCCTGCCCAGTGACTACGGGTTTAACGGCCGCGGTATTTCGATCGAGCAAAGGTGGCGCAACCACTTGTCTTTCAAATAAAGACCTGTATGAATGACCAAACGAGGGCTTAACTGTCTCCCCCTTCAGGTCAGTGAAATTGATCTATCCGTGCAGAAGCGGGTATAATTATACAAGACGAGAAGACCCTTTGGAGCTTAAGGTACAAGACTTAACCACGTCAAACAACTTCATAAAAAGTAACAACTTAGTGAAATATAAGATTTTACCTTCGGTTGGGGCGACCACGGAGAAAAAATAAGCCTCCGAGCGGAAGGAGATAACATCCTTAAAACTAAGAGGGACACCTCTAAGCCGCAGAACATCTGACCAATAGTGATCCGGCATAAAGCCGATCAACGGACCAAGTTACCCTAATGATAACAGCACAATTCTCTCCCAGAGTCCGCATCGACGAGGGGATTTACGACCTTAATGTTGGATTAGGACATCCTAATGGTGCGACCGCTGCTAAGGGTTCGTTCGTTCAACGTCCAAAGTCCTACGTGATCTGAGTTCAGACCAGAGCAATCCAGGTCAGTCTCTATCTGTAACGCCACTTCTCCTAGTACGGAAGGATCGGGAAGGAGGGACCCATGCTCGAACACGCCCCGTCCTTAATTAATGGAAGCAAACAAATTAAGTAAAAGGAGGGCCAAAACTCAACCGCCAAAGTAGGGACCATTGGGGTGGTAAAGCATGGTAAGCTGCGAAAGGTCTAAGCCTCTTGAATCAGAGGCTCAAGTGCTCTCCCCAGCTATGCTCATCACTCTGATAACCCATCTAATTAACCCCTTAGGCTATATTGTCCCTATTCTCCTGGCGGTAGCCTTTTTAACTTTGGTTGAACGGAAGGTTCTAGGGTATATGCAACTACGAAAAAACCCCAATGTAGTGGGACCTTATAACCTCCTGCAACCAATTGTGGACGGAGTAAAGTTATTTATTAAGGAGCTGGTGCGCCTTTCTACATCCTTTCCTTTCCTGTTTTTAGCCGCCCCTATCCTAGCACCTACCCTAGCCATAATGCTACGAGCACCTATACCTAAATCCTACCCCGTAATTGACCTAAACCTAGGAATATTGTTTATTTTAGCACTGTCAAGCCTCGCAGCCTATTCCATCTTAGGCTCAGGCTGAGCACCTAACTGAAAATATGCACTTATTGGGACCTTACGAGCAGTGGCCCAAACAATTTCGTACGAAATCAGTCTTGGACTCGTTCTCCTATCTATGATCATCTTTTCAGGGGGCTATACCTTACGAACATTCAACGTGGCCCGGGAAAGCATCTGACTGCTGACCTCGGCTTGGCCCCTAGCTGCAATATGTAATATCTCAACTCTCGCCGAGACAAACTGGGCCCTTTTTGATTTAACAGAAGGGGGGTCGGAACTCGTTTCAGGACTCAATGTAGAATATGCGGGAGGCCTCTTTGCCCTACCTTTCCTGGCAGAATACGCAATCATCCTGCTTATAAACACTCACCCAGCCGTACTTTTTTTAGGATCTTCCCTCATCCCAAATGTCCCCGAATTAATGGTCATTACTCTCATGACTAAGGCCGCACCTCTATCAATCCTATTTTCATGGGTGCGAGCCTCATACCCTCGATTCCGATGCGACCAGCTTATGCACCTTGCGTGAAAAGACTTTTTACCCTTTACGCTAGCCCTGGTCCTATGATACATCGCCCTCCCAATCGCGCTTACGGGACTTCCTCCCCAATTATAGCCCAGGAACCGTGCCCAAACGCCCAGGGACTATCTTGATAGAGTGGCTTGTAGGGGTTAAAGTCCCCTCGGTTCTTAGAAAAAAGGGGGTTGAACCCATGCTCAAGAGATCAAAACTCTTAGTGCTTCCTCTACACCATTTTCTAAGATGGGGTCAGCTAATAAAGCTTTCGGGCCCATACCCCGAACATGACGGTTAGAGTCCCTCCTCCATCAATGAACCCCTATGTACTACTAGTTTTGTTATCCAGTCTAGGACTTGGAACTACACTAACTTTTGCAAGTTCTCACTGACTGCTAGCCTGAATAGGCCTAGAAATTAATACCTTAGCCATTATTCCCCTAATAGCGCAACATCACCACCCCCGGGCAGTTGAAGCTACTACAAAATACTTCTTAACTCAGGCCACCGCCGCAGCCTTGATCCTATTTGCAGGCACCACCAACGCCTGAATTTCAGGAACATGAGACATGACCGATATATCAAACCCCCTTGCCAACGCAATAATTATTGTTGCCTTAGCCCTAAAAATTGGATTAGCACCTATGCACCTATGGATGCCGGAAGTACTTCAGGGATTAGATTTAACAACAGGATTAATTTTATCTACGTGACAAAAACTTGCCCCCCTAGCCCTGATTATGCAAACGGCCCAAAATATCAACCCTGCTCTACTTACAGCATTAGGGCTTTCCTCCACCCTTATCGGAGGATGAGGAGGTTTAAATCAAACCCAATTACGGAAAATCCTTGCCTACTCATCAATTGCCCACATAGGTTGAATAATTATTGTTTTACAATACGCCCCCCAACTCACCCTACTCGCCCTACTCACCTACATCCTCATAACATCCGCTGCATTTTTAACATTTAAAATATTCTCCACAACAAAAATTAATTCTCTCGCTACAATTTGATCAAAAACTCCTATCCTCTCCGTTACCGCCGCTCTTGTTCTACTGTCCTTAGCAGGTCTTCCACCACTTACAGGATTTATACCCAAGTGGTTGATTTTACAAGAGCTTACAAAACAGGACCTTCCAATAACTGCCACAATTATGGCCCTCGCCGCCCTTCTTGGCTTGTACTTTTATCTACGACTGTGCTACTCAATAACACTTACTATTTCCCCTAACACAAATAATTCCGCAGCCCCCTGACGGATTAATAGCGCACAAAGCTCACTTCCGCTGGCACTTGTTACCACAAGTGCATTAACCTTCCTGCCAATTACACCCGCCATTATGATACTAACCACTTAAGGAATTTAGGATAACATTAGACCAAGAGCCTTCAAAGCCCTAAGTAGAAGTTAAAATCTTCTAATTCCTGTTAAGACCTACAAGACTCTATCTTGCATTTTATGAGTGCAAATCAAATGTTTTTATTAAACTAAGGCCTTTCTAGATGGGAAGGCCTCGATCCTACAAACTCTTAGTTAACAGCTAAGCGCTCAAGCCAGCGAGCATCCATCTACTTTCCCCGCCGTAGCCTAGTAAGGCGGGGAAAGCCCCGGCAGGGTATTAGTCTGCATCTCGGGATTTGCAATCCAGCATGTTTGTTTCACCACGGGGCTTGGTAAGGAGAGGACTCAAACCTCTGTCTGCGGGGCTACAACCCGTCACCTATGCTCGGCCACCCTACCTGTGGCAATTACACGCTGATTCTTTTCTACAAACCACAAAGATATTGGTACCCTCTACCTCGTATTTGGTGCCTGAGCTGGAATAGTTGGAACCGCCCTAAGCCTTCTTATTCGGGCTGAACTGAGTCAACCTGGCTCACTTCTTGGCGATGACCAAATTTACAATGTTATTGTTACTGCTCATGCCTTCGTAATAATTTTCTTTATAGTCATGCCTATTCTTATTGGGGGATTTGGAAACTGACTAGTTCCGCTAATGATTGGAGCACCTGACATAGCCTTCCCTCGAATAAATAATATAAGCTTCTGACTCCTGCCCCCATCCTTTCTTCTCCTGCTTGCCTCCTCTGGAGTTGAAGCTGGGGCCGGGACAGGATGGACAGTTTACCCCCCTCTTGCAGGCAACCTAGCCCACGCAGGGGCATCAGTAGACCTCACAATCTTTTCACTTCACTTGGCAGGAGTATCCTCAATCTTAGGGGCAATTAATTTTATTACCACAACAATTAACATGAAGCCCCCAGCCATCTCTCAATATCAAACACCTTTATTTGTATGAGCTGTGCTTGTAACAGCCGTGCTTCTACTATTATCCCTACCAGTATTAGCTGCTGGAATTACGATGCTTCTTACGGATCGTAATCTAAATACCACATTCTTTGACCCAGCCGGAGGAGGAGATCCAATTTTATATCAACACCTGTTTTGGTTCTTTGGTCATCCGGAAGTATATATTCTTATTTTACCAGGATTTGGCATTATCTCCCACGTTGTAGCTTACTATGCCGGTAAAAAAGAACCTTTTGGCTATATGGGTATAGTATGAGCCATGATGGCCATTGGCCTCTTAGGGTTTATCGTTTGAGCACACCACATGTTTACAGTAGGAATGGATGTTGACACTCGTGCCTACTTCACTTCTGCAACAATAATTATTGCTATCCCAACAGGGGTTAAAGTATTTAGTTGACTAGCCACATTGCACGGAGGCTCTATTAAATGAGAGACACCAATGTTGTGAGCCCTGGGGTTCATTTTCTTATTCACAGTCGGAGGGCTAACAGGAATTGTTTTAGCCAACTCATCACTAGATATTGTTCTGCATGATACATATTATGTAGTTGCACACTTCCACTATGTTTTATCAATAGGGGCTGTCTTTGCTATCATAGCGGCATTTGTTCACTGATTCCCCCTATTTTCAGGCTACACCTTAAATGACACCTGAACCAAAATCCACTTTGGTGTAATATTTATTGGTGTAAACCTTACATTTTTCCCTCAACACTTCCTAGGCCTGGCCGGAATGCCACGACGATACTCTGACTACCCAGATGCATATGCCCTATGAAACACAGTTTCATCTATTGGGTCACTTATCTCTTTAGTGGCAGTAATTATGTTTTTATTTATTTTATGAGAAGCCTTCGCCGCTAAACGAGAAGTATCCTCAGTAGAACTAACCATAACCAACGTAGAATGGCTCCACGGCTGCCCTCCGCCTTATCACACATTTGAAGAGCCAGCATTTGTACAAATTCAATCAAACTAACGAGAAAGGAAGGAATCGAACCCCCATAAACTGGTTTCAAGCCAGTTACATGACCACTCTGTCACTTTCTTTTAAGATATTAGTAAAATATATTACATCACTTTGTCAAGGTGAAATTGCAAGTTAGATTCTTGTGTATCTTTAGCAACTTAATGGCACATCCCACACAACTAGGATTCCAAGACGCGGCATCACCCGTTATAGAAGAACTTCTTCATTTTCATGACCATGCCCTAATAATTGTGTTCCTAATTAGTACGCTAGTACTTTACATTATTATCGCAATAGTTTCAACTAAACTTACCAACAAGTATATTTTAGATTCCCAAGAAATTGAAATCGTATGAACGGTATTACCAGCCGTTATTTTAGTCTTAATTGCCCTCCCATCTCTACGAATTTTATACCTTATAGACGAAATTAACGACCCACACTTAACAATTAAAGCCATAGGCCACCAATGATACTGAAGTTACGAGTACACCGACTACGAAAACCTGGGCTTTGACTCCTATATAGTACCAACCCAAGACCTTGCACCAGGCCAGTTTCGGCTATTAGAGACAGACCACCGAATAGTAGTTCCCATGGAGTCGCCCATCCGCATTTTAGTCTCCGCAGAAGACGTTCTGCACTCTTGAGCTGTCCCATCCTTAGGAGTAAAAATAGATGCTGTGCCCGGCCGACTTAATCAAACTGCCTTTATTGCCTCACGTCCCGGCGTATTCTACGGACAATGCTCTGAAATCTGCGGAGCTAATCACAGCTTTATACCCATTGTGGTCGAAGCCGTCCCTCTAGAGCACTTTGAAAACTGATCCTCACTAATGCTAGAAGACGCCTCACTGGAAAGCTAATTATTGGATAAAGCATTGGCCTTTTAAGCCAAAGTTTGGTGCCTACCGACCACCTCTAGTGAAATGCCACAACTAAACCCTAACCCATGATTCGCAATCCTAGTATTTTCCTGAATTATTTTTCTTTCCATCATTCCGACTAAAATTTTAAATCACATTACCCCTAACGAACTTACACCAGTTAGTGCAGAAAAACACAAAACTGAGCCCTGAGACTGACCATGATAACAAGCTTCTTTGACCAATTTGCAAGCCCATCTTTCCTAGGTATTCCTCTAATTTCAATTGCAATTGCACTCCCGTGAGTCATATTTCCTACTCCCCCTGCCCGATGGGTAAATAACCGACTTATTACTCTACAGACCTGATTTATTAATCGATTCACAAATCAGCTACTTCTTCCACTAAATGTGGGGGGCCATAAGTGGGCATTACTTCTAACCTCCCTAATAATTTTCTTAATTACCACTAATATACTTGGCCTTCTCCCCTATACCTTCACACCCACAACTCAACTATCTCTTAATATAGGGCTTGCCGTTCCCCTATGACTAGCAACAGTAATTATTGGCATACGTAACCAACCTACCATTGCCTTAGGCCATCTTCTGCCAGAAGGAACACCCATTCCCTTAATCCCGGTCCTAATTATTATTGAAACAATTAGCTTATTTATTCGACCTCTAGCTCTAGGAGTTCGACTCACGGCCAACTTGACTGCAGGCCACCTACTAATTCAACTTATCGCCACTGCTGTATTTGTCCTTATACCAATAATACCAACAGTAGCTATTTTAACAGCCGCTGTTCTATTTCTTTTAACACTTCTAGAAGTTGCAGTAGCAATGATTCAGGCCTACATATTCATCCTACTCCTAAACCTATATCCCCAAGAGAACGTTTAATGACCCACCAAATACATGCATATCATATGATCGATCCAAGCCCACGACCACCAACCGGAGCTATCAGTGCATTATCGATAAAACCCGGCCTAGCTATCTGACTTCATTTCCACTCAACAACACCAATAACTCTTGGGCTAATCCCCTCAATTTTAACGATAATTCAATGATGACGTGATATCATTCGAGAGGGAACCTTCCAAGACCACCACACACCCCTGGTCCAAAAGGGCCTCCGTTACGGAACAATCTTGTTTATTACCTCTGAAGTATTCTTCTCTCTCGGGTTCTCTTGAGCCTTTTATCGCTCAAATCTGGCACCAACCCCAAAATTAGGAGGATGCTGACCCCCTACTAGTACCACTACATTAGACCCATTTGGAGTTTCCCTGCTTAACGCGGCCGTACTACTAGCATCCGGGGTTACAGTAACATGGGCCCACCATAGTATCATAGAAGGCGAACGAAAGCAAGCTATCCAGTCTCCCACACTCACAATTCTTCTGGGATTATACTTTACCGCCCTACAGGTCATAGAACACTACAAGGCGCCTTTTACCATCGCAGACGGAGCATACAGCTCTACATTCTTCGTTGCCACAGGATTCCACGGACTGTACGTAATTATTGGCTCGATCTTCCCTGCGGTATGTCTTTTCCGTCAAATTCAACACCGCTTCACCTCCGAGCACTACTTTGGTCCCGAAGCCGCCGTCTGATATCGACATTTTGTAGGCGTTGTCTGACTATCTTTTTACGTTTCTATCTACTGACAAGGCTCATATCTTCCTAGTATTGGATTAATATAAATGGCTCCCAATCATTTAGTCTTGGTTAAGCTCCAAGAAAAGATGATGAACTTAATTACAACTACTATTTTTATCACGGTGGCTCTCTCTTCAATCCTAACAATTATATCCTTTTGACTCCCACAAATAACTTCTGACGCAGAAAAGCTCTCACCCTACGTATGCGGATTAGGCCCCCTAGGGTCAGCCCGATTACCTTTCTCCTTGCGATCTCTCCTCGTGGCAATTTTATTTCTCCTGTTCAATTTAGAGACCGCCCTCCTTCTACCTTTGCCGTGAGGGGATCGACTTCATAACCCCACCGGAACATCCTTTTGAGTCACTATGGTCCTAATTTTATTAACCCTTGGACTGATTTATGATTGAACTCAAGGGGGTCTAGAGTGAGTAGAATGGGGAATTAGCCCAAGATAAGATCTCTGACTTCGGCTCAAAAAATCATGATTTAGACCCATAACCCCAAAATGACGCCCCTACATTTTAGCTTTAGCTCAGCATTTGCTTTAGGATTAATAGGATTAGCCTTCCATCGCACCCACCTGCTCTCAGCCCTTTTATGCCTCGAAGGAATAATACTATCTTTATTTATTGCGCTGGCCCTATGAACACTTCAATTTGAGTCAACCAGTTTTTCTACTGCCCCAATACTGCTACTGGCCTTCTCCGCCTGTGAAGCAAGCACAGGCCTCGCACTTCTAGTAGCCACTGCTCGAACCCACGGCAACGACCGCCTACAAAACCTCAACCTTCTACAATGCTAAAAGTACTAGTACCAACAATTATATTATTCCCAACAATTTGACTTCTCTCTCCAAAATGGCTATGAACAGCCTCAACCGCACATAGCCTTTTAATTGCCTTTATCAGCCTAACCTGATTAAAATGAACATCAGAAGCCGGATGAACAATATCCAACACGTATCTTGCCACAGACCCCCTCTCCACTCCTCTCCTAGTACTAACTTGCTGATTACTCCCATTAATAATTCTTGCTAGCCAAAACCACATCAACCCAGAGCCCATCAACCGTCAGCGCCTTTACATCTCCCTTCTGGCCTCTCTACAGACCTTTTTAATTATAGCATTTGGTGCAACAGAAATTATCATATTTTACGTTATGTTTGAAGCCACTCTTATTCCTACCCTAATCATTATTACCCGCTGAGGAAATCAGGCCGAACGGCTAAATGCAGGAATCTACTTCCTTTTTTATACATTAGCAGGCTCTCTACCCCTTTTAGTTGCTCTTCTTCTCTTACAGCAGTCTACAGGGACCCTCTCCATGCTAGTAATTCAATATACCCAACCCTTAATGCTAAACACCTGAAGTGACAAAATTTGATGAGCAGGGTGTTTAATCGCATTTCTAGTAAAAATACCCCTTTACGGTGTTCACCTCTGACTTCCTAAAGCACATGTAGAAGCCCCTATTGCAGGATCAATAGTCCTAGCAGCCGTTTTATTAAAGCTTGGAGGCTATGGAATGATGCGAATAATAATTATATTAGACCCCCTTTCCAAAGAACTAGCTTACCCTTTTATTATCCTCGCACTATGAGGGATCATCATAACAGGCTCCATCTGTCTACGCCAAACGGACCTTAAGTCTCTCATTGCCTACTCGTCTGTTAGTCACATAGGCCTTGTAGCCGGGGGAATCCTAATCCAGACTCCCTGGGGGTTTTCAGGAGCTATTATCCTAATAATTGCCCACGGATTAGTTTCTTCAATATTATTTTGCCTGGCTAATACAGCCTATGAACGAACTCACAGTCGAACTATAATCCTTGCTCGAGGACTTCAAATGATTTTTCCACTCACAGCGGTGTGATGATTCATTGCTAACCTAGCTAACCTGGCACTTCCCCCCCTCCCTAACCTAATAGGTGAACTAATAATCATCACAACCCTATTTAACTGATCCCCAATAACCATTGCACTCACAGGATTAGGCACACTTATTACCGCAGGATATTCCCTCTACATATTCCTTATATCACAACGAGGGCCAGCACCAAACCATATTATTAAATTATCCCCATTTCACACCCGAGAACACCTCCTAATAGCACTTCACCTTATCCCCATCATTCTTCTCGTAACAAAGCCCGAATTAATGTGAGGATGATGCTATTAGTAAGTATAATTTAACTAAAATATTAGATTGTGATTCTAAAAACAGGGGTTAAAATCCCCTTACTCACCGAGAGGGGATAGGAATCAATAAGTGCTGCTAATACTTATAAACCGGGGTTAAAATCCGCGGCCTTCTTACGCTTCCGAAGGATAGCAGTTCATCCATTGGTCTTAGGAACCAAAAACTCTTGGTGCAAATCCAAGCAGAAGCTATGAACCCAACAACCCTAATCATATCATCATCCCTGATTTTAATTCTACTAATGTTAGTGTTTCCTCTACTAACTACACTCAGCCCAAAACCGCGGGCCCCAGAATGAGCAAACACCCATGCTAAAACCGCCGTCAGCACCTCATTCTTTGTTAGCCTGCTCCCACTAGCAATTTTTCTAGACCAGGGTCTGGAAACCATCGTCACGAACTGACATTGAATAAACACCCAGATATTTGATACGAACATTACCTTTAAATTTGACCACTACTCCCTTATCTTTATACCCATTGCCCTCTACGTTACCTGATCCATTCTTGAATTCGCCCTATGGTACATGCACTCGGACCCTAACATAAACCGATTTTTTAAATACCTCCTACTATTCCTAGTAGCTATGATTACTCTAGTGACAGCAGACAACATATTTCAACTATTTATCGGATGAGAGGGGGTAGGCATTATATCCTTCTTATTAATCGGTTGATGGTACGGACGAGCAGACGCTAATACAGCGGCCCTACAGGCCGTTATCTACAACCGCGTAGGAGACATTGGCCTAATCCTAACTATGGCCTGATTAGCAATAACTTTTAACTCATGAGAAATACAACAAATTTTTCTTCTATCAAAAAATTCCGACATGACAATCCCCCTAATTGGACTCATTCTTGCAGCAACTGGAGAATCAGCCCAGTTTGGCCTGCATCCATGACTTCCGTCTGCCATGGAGGGCCCCACCCCAGTGTCCGCCCTACTCCACTCTAGCACCATGGTTGTTGCGGGTATCTTCTTACTGATTCGCCTGCACCCCTTAATAGAACAAAACAAGTTTACCTCGTCAATTTGCCTGTGCCTAGGAGCATTGATCACCTTATTCACAGCTGTCTGCGCCTTGATACAAAATGACATCAAGAAGGCTGTAGCATTTCCAGCATCAAGCTGACTAGGGCTTATAATTGTCACTATTGGATTGAATCAATCGCAACTTGCTTTCCTCCGCATCTGTACTCACGCCTTTTTCAAAGCTATGTTACCCTTATACTCTGATTCCATCATCCACAGCTTAAATAATGAACAAAATATCCGGGGAATAGGCGACCTTCAAAACTTAACACCCACGACCTCAGCCCGCCTAACAATCGGAAGCTTAGCTCCTACGGGCACCCCCCTTCTAGCCGGGTTCTCCCTAAAGGACGCTATCACTGAAGCCCTTAACATCTCCTACCTCGGTGCCTGGGCCCTTACATCGACACTAGTTGTTACCTCCTTTACTGCTGTCTGTAGCTTTTGGGTAATCTTCTTCGTTACTATGGGGTTCCCTCGACTCTTAACCTTCCCTCCGATTGATGAAGATAGCCCTTTGGTTATCAACCCCTTCAAACGACTTGCATGGGAAAGCACCATTGCAGGACTAATTATTACGTCAAATTTCCTCTCCCTTAAAACACCCGTCGTGACGATACCCGCCACCCCGAAAATAGCAGCCCTCGCAGTAACGATTGTTAAACTTTTAACAACCATAGAACTAACAGCCCTAACAGATAAACAAATTAAAGTTACCCTTATGACATTCCTTCATCACCTTTCAAACATACCCGGATACTTTCCAGCAATTACTCATTGCTTTCCCCTAAAAATTGACCTTACATTAGAACAATCAATTATTACTAAACCAGACCAAACATGGGCTGAAATCTCGGGACCAGAAAACCTGGCCCCAACCCGAATAATAATACCAAAAACCGTAAACGACACTCGACGAGGAACGATCAAGACCCACCTAACTAACCTTTTATTAACTGTAACCCTGAGCCTTCTTGCATCTACCGTCTAAATCGCCCGAACCGCCCCCCGACTTAATCCACGCGTAAGTCCCAATACCACTAAGAACGTTAGAAGGGAAACCCAAGCACAAATTACTAATAATGATTCCCCAAAAAAATATATCACTGCCATTCCCCCCACATCCCCCCATAGTAAAGAAGGCTCTTTCGATCCATCAATTATAACCCAAAATTTCTCGTATCAACTGCCCCCAAGCATTTCCGCCGCCAACACAGCCTCCATAAAGCAAACCAAGACATACCCTAACATAGACCGACTTGCTCGAGCTTCCGGGTAAGGTTCTGCGGCTAAAGCTGCTGAACAGGCAAATACTACGAGCATTTCCTTCAGGTAAACTAAGAAAAGCACTAATAATAAAAAAGAGTTCCCCGAACCGGCCAAAATTCCACGCCCAACACCAGCCGCTACCACTTTGCCCAAACGCGCAAAATAAGATATCGGGACAGAAGCAACCGCAACTAGATCCAAAATTAACGCCATTAACGACAAAAACGTAAGATAAATCATAATCCCCGCTCGGACCCTAACCGAGACCAACGATTCGAAGAACCATCGTTATAGTTCAACTGCAAGGCCAATTAATGCCAAGCCTTCGGGAAACCCACCCACTTATTAAAATCGCTATTGATGCATTAATGGACTTACCGACACCCTCTGACATCTCAGTCTGATGGAATTTTGGATTTCTTTTAAAACTATGTTTAATCTCCCAAATCTTGACAAGCCTCTCTCTAACAATACGCTACATTTCCGAGATTTCAACCACACTTTCTTCGGTTAACCACATCTGCCGAGATGTTAATCACGGCTGATTAATCCGAAGCTCACACGCCAACAGCACATCATTTTCTTTTATCTGCATTCACAAACATATCSCCCGTGGTCTCTACTATGAATCTTACCTTTATAAGGAGACATGAAACATTGGAGTTGTCCTTTTCCTTCTAGTCATAATAACTGCTTTCGTTGGCTATGTTTTACCGTGAGGACAAATATCATTCTGAGGGGCCACAGTTATTACTAACTTACTCTCAGCGGTCCCCTATATGGGGGATACCCTAGTTCAATGAATTTGAGGCGGATTCTCAGTAGACAACGCAACCCTTACCCGGTTTTTCGCCTTCCACTTCCTCCTGCCATTTATCGTCACCGCAGCAACTATTCTACACCTCCTGTTTCTACACGAAACAGGGTCAAATAATCCCGCCGGACTAAATTCCGACGCAGATAAGATTTCATTTCATCCTTATTTTTCCTACAAAGATCTATTAGGTTTTGTTCTCATACTATTAGCCTTAACATCTCTAGCATTGTTTTCACCCAACCTATTGGGTGACCCAGAAAATTTTACGCCCGCTAATCCACTTGTTACCCCACCACATATTAAGCCAGAGTGATATTTCTTGTTTGCCTACGCCATTCTACGGTCAATCCCAAATAAACTAGGGGGTGTTCTTGCGTTACTATTTTCTATTTTAGTGCTTATGGTAGTGCCAATTCTACATACGTCAAAACAACGCGGACTAACCTTCCGCCCAATCACTCAATTTTTATTCTGAACCTTAGTAGCAGATATAGTTATTTTAACATGAATTGGGGGCATACCTGTAGAAGACCCATATATTATTATCGGACAAATTGCATCAGTGCTGTATTTTGCACTTTTTCTTATTCTTGTGCCCCTGGCCGGATGATTAGAAAATAAAGCATTAAAATGAGCCTGCCCTAGTAGCTTAGCCTAAAAGCATCGGTCTTGTAATCCGAAGATCGAGGGTTAGACCCCCTCCTAGTGCCCAGAAAAAGGAGATTTTAACTCCCACCCCTGGCTCCCAAAGCCAGAATTCTAAATTAAACTATCTTCTGATAGTAACCATATGGTGACAAACACGATATGTATAGTATATGCACATTATGTATGTATTATCACCATGCAATTATTTTAACCTAAAAGCAAGTACTAAAATTCCAAGAGTCCATAGACTAAACTCACAAGAACTTGGCAATGGGAGATCTTAATTTTTATAAATTGATTATCCCACTTAAAATGAATTACAAATAATTAATGATTGGATTACTCCACTAACGTTTAAATAAATGTATATGAGAGACCACCTACTGGAATACCGTAATGCATATTATTAATGATAGAATCAGGGACTTAAACAGTGGGGGTGGCCCACCTGAATTATTCCTTGTATCTGATTCAACATCTCATGGACAGTCGGTGAAGACCCCCCCGTCAAATCTCTTCCTTGCATCCGGCTACTTGTGTAGTTCATACGACTCGTTACCCAACATGCCGAGCGTTCTCTTATATGCATAGGGGTTCCTCTTTTTGGTTTCCTTTCACCTTGCATTTCAGAGTGCAGGCTCAATATAAATATCAAGGTTGAACATTTCCTTGAAATAATTAAATTAGGTTCATTCTTGAATGACATAACTCAAGAATAACATATGTTTCTATCAAGTACATAACATATATATTCCTTCTTCAACTATCCCTGTATATATGCCCCCCTTTTGCCTCGCGCGCGTCAAACCCCCCTACCCCCTACGTTCAAAAAATCCTGTTATCCTTGTCAAACCCCTAAAGCAAGGAGGACTCGAGAACGTGACGGCTAACGAGCTGAGGTACGGTTAGCCACCGGGGGTAAATTTATTTATATACATACATATTTTTAAAAATTTTTTTATTTATTAAATTTTAAAAAAACCTAAAAATTTCAATTAAAATTTACAAAAAACTTCTCAATGCTAAAAATTTCAATATAAAAAT